AAGTAATATTTCCATTTATTCATCAGAAGAAACGTCCCTTTTAAAGCAAGAATTGATTTTCCTTGATACCTAACATAATGCATGAAAGGATCTTTGAACAACCATAAATTTGCTTGAAAAGCCCTGGGAAAGTGCTCTCTTTTTCCATAGAAATAAATTCGTTCAATAAGGGCTCCAGAAGATGTTGATCGTAAGTGAGAAGATTGGTTACGGAGAAAGAGGAAGCCAGATTCATATTCACATACATGAAAAGTATATAGGAAGAAGAATAATCTCTGATTTCTTTTTGATTTTGAAAAAGAAGAACTGGCTTTCTTTGAATTTGAAGTAATAAGACTATCCCAATTATGACACTGATGGAGAAAGAATCTTAATAAATGCAAAGAGGAAGCATCCTTTATCCAATAGCGAAGAGCCTGAACTAATATTTCCAGATGGGCTGGGTAAGGTATTAGTATATCTAATACATAATTTAAATGTGAAAAGTTGTCCTCTAAAAAAGAAAATATTGAATGAATTGATCGTAAATTTTCGGATTGAACTACCCCTTTCCTTTCTAGGGAAGATATTAATCGCAGAGACAATGGAATTTCCATAATGATTGAAGAAACCTCTGACATTATTTGCGAATAAAAATGATTGGTCTGCCCCAAAAAAGGAGTCTGTTTAGAGTCATTAACAGAAAGAATCAAATGATTCTGTTCATACATTCGAATGATTAAACGTTTCACAATAAGTAAGCTGGATTTATTGTCATAACCTGCATTTTCCAACAAAATCGATCTATTTAAACCATGATCATGAGCAAGTACATAAATATACTCCTGAAAGATAAGTGGATATAAGAAGTAGTGTTGTTGAGATCTATCTAGCCCTAAATAGCTTTGGAATTTATCCATTTGAAATTCTATTTAAATGAAAGGTAGAGGACTTTGGGGGTTATAAATGATACATAGTGCGATACAGTCAAAACAAGGTATTATAGTACAAACCGAATAGATACCTCGGATCCAGATAAACTTATCAACAGATTCTCTATCATCTCTTTTTCCATTTAATTTTAAGTTTTTATGTTCGTTTTCCTTATAGGATGACAAGATGATTAGAAATCCTTTACTTTTTTCAACCCAATCGCTCTTTTGATTTTGGAAATTGATTTATCAATATACTGTTTCTTATACACATACATCTCCATTATTCCATTATAGAATGGAGAGTGGTAATATTTAGGATTCATTAAAAAATCAATAATATTTTTCCTGGGAGAAAGCCTTCCCGTATTGGGCACTAATATTTTTTTAACGTCTAATTAGATCGGGTAATCATTCAAATTCAGAATGAAAGCTCGTTGCTTTTTCTTTCCCTATAATAAAAATGAAATTAATTGAAGCCGTGGGGCCCTATCCATTTATTAATTCGACCCAACTTGAAATTGACTTCGGTTTGCTCCCTTTCAATAATTTAAAGAAGGCTTTGTACCGAGCCGGAAAGAATAAAATATTCTCAGAACTCTTAATTGATACGACATGCTATTTTTTCCATTCATTCCCTTTCAGGATCAGTCGCGGTCTTCCAAACTTTACCGATAGTATGGACGAATCCCTCGCTTCATCTAAATGTGTAAAAGATCCTAGCCGCACTTAAAAGCCGAGTACTCTACCATTGAGTTAGCAACCCAAATATAAAAGGGTATGTAGATACAATCAGAATAAAACAAAATTATTAAATTAAAGCATTACTCTACGAAATAAAAAATCTAAAAAAAATTTCTACTCTATTAAATTTTTCTACTCTATTTGGAACATAAAAATGACTAAATCAGAATCAGATGAAAAAATAAAAAATTGCCCGACCAAAAAAATAAATAAATGTAAAAATGGTAGAACATCCCCTATTTCTATGTTATCCACTTTTTCAATCAAAAATCCGGGTATCAAAGCTAATCCAACGAACCCATCATTTGAATCAACAAGTAAAAATAAAAAAGAAAACCTATGGGACGGAAATAAATAGATCTGCTTATCACGATGAATTATATTTGTTCGATACAACGTTGTCAACATAAAGGTTAAGAAAAGAATACGATGAAAAAATACAAAAACTTAAATTGAATAATAGTAAAAAAAAGGACTTGTGTTGGATTGGCACTGCATATACCTATATTTATATACTAAATTTTGAGTTTTTAGATTAGATGGAGAATAATATAAAAAAATTGAATCCATATAGAATAAAGAACTTCTATTCCTTGTTTGTTACTTGGTATTAGAGTTCAAATGAAAACCACCCGATTACAGGTAATGCCATAATTTTCTATTTTTTGAGGATCAATCAAATACGGTTTCCTTAGAAAAAGATTCTATAGAAAAGGATTCTATAAAAGCAATGAGAAATAGATACGAATAGACCAAGAAAGGAAATAAAAAACATAGTATAGAAAAGATATCCAAAATGATATAGAAATCACTATCCTACCCTTAGTTTTTATTTCCTTAATTTAATTTTGTTTGATTAGGGCAAAGTTACTTAAAAACCTCTGCCTTTTTTAAAATATCCTGAACAGTTCCTGTAGGCTGAGCGCCTTTTTCAAGGAAATAGAGAATAGCGGGAACGTTTAAATAAGTTTGATTCTTGATCGGATCATAAAAACCCACTTTCCGAAGATCTCTTCCTTCTCTTCGAGATCGAACATCAATTGCAACGATTCGATAGACGGCTCATCGGGATAGATGTAGATGAAAAAGAACCCCCCCTAGAACCGTATAGGAAGTTTTCTCCTCGTACGGCTCGAGAAAAAATGATTCGAAGTTTTATCTATGGATAAAATTTGATTAGAATAAATAGGAAAGGAATCCGTAAAATAAATTAATAAATTCTATAATTTCAATTTCACTCATTTTTATTTAGCTTACTTCCTGAAGAAGAAAAAATCATTTGTACTCATAACTCAAGTTCAATAATATAATATCTCAAATATCTTAAAGAAAAATCTTTCATTTAATATATATATTTTTTTTGAGTGGTCTTTAACCCACCCTTTTTGTCTCGTTTAAAATCTATTTTGATTCGTTATTCGGATCCGTGAGACAATTGAAGTGGTGTTTCCTTGTTCTGGGATCCTTTATCTTTGTTTAAAATCATTGGGTTTAGACATTACTTCGGTGCTTCTTAATCCTTTCAAAATGGTAGCAACATACCCCTTTTGCGATTTCTTTCTATCAAAGAATCATACCGACGGTTGATTCGTGCGCGATACACTACGTATCGAAAAAGTTTTAGCCGTTCCAACAAATTTTTTGAATTGAAAAATTGCTCGAATCGGATCCTTTCGATTTCTATATCGAAGATATCGAAGATATACTTACGAAGTTGTTCCAATTTATGAATTGGCATTAACCCTAGATCGTTGCCCCTGAGAAATTAATCAATACTTTCTACTCGAGCTCCATCATGAACTATTTACATTACAACCCAATAAAAAAAAAAGAAGGGCTCTAGTAGAATAGAACAAATGACGTCGAGCCAAGAGCACCTTCATTCCTATATAAAATGGTGGATGTAAGAAAAAGAATCCACACCGGATCGTGTCCTTCAAGTCGCACGTTGCTTTCTACCGCATCGTTTTAAACGAAGTTTTACCATAACATTCCTCTAATTTGGAACCAGTACGGAATTGATTCAATTATGGAATCATGAATAGTCATTGGTTCAGTCGGTACAGAGACAAAGTAATTTATATTTTTTCTTATCTACATAGATAATAAAGATTTTTATGAAGAAATATTAGCAAGACCCCAGCTTTTTTGTATGAATGGAACGTTTTTTTATAAATATCTATTTCAAAAAAATATCTAACAGAAATATCTAGAAATCTAAACTAAATAGATATAGAAATAACATAACTAACAGAAATCACACGAAAAAATAAATTCTATTTTACTCTGCCTCTTCAAGTGACTCAATAAGATAGACCGGCCCATTTCCAACTTCCCAAAGAGTCAACCCATAAGGAATCATTACAAATCTTGATACTTGAAAAAGTTTCCAACTTCTACATCATTATTTGAGTCAAGTTTTACAGTAAAGACTCCCTTTTTTTATCATAAGAAATAAGAAAGAAAAATCTCTGTTTCTTTTCGAATGGAATTGTCAATGATGTAAAGCAAATAAGCTAAATCAAACAATAAAAAAAAATATCGAAAATATATATCATTGTTAAATAAAATATTTTAGGGATGCCAATTCTTTTTCACAAAAAGGGAAACACTATTGTCACTGAAACAGGATAAGAATACATACCTATAGGTTAAGCGCTTCCTCTTTTATATGTATTTTCATTTCATATTTTTTTTTTTTAACCTGATGAGGTTAAGTAATCTTTCTACAACTATGATCTACGGCCCATCTTAGCTTTATCTGGGTCACAAAGGGGTTCAGTTACTTTTGCATATCATTTGAACTCGATTTAGTTCAGTTTGTGAAAAACTCAGATATGCTTCCGCAAAGAATCATTCAAAATCAAAAAAGAAGGAGGAATAATATTCTATGCAATATTAGACCTTGAAACAGAACCTCCTTGAACAAAAAACAAATATTAGGATACAATGGATACGCTCTGGGACGGAAGGATTCGAACCTCCGAATAGCGGGACCAAAACCCGTTGCCTTACCGCTTGGCTACGCCCCATTTCCATTTTTATTGGACAATAATACTAATAAAGAATAATATTGGTATTAAGTCTTCGTCAATTCCAGTCCAACTATCTAGAGAAACTCTTTTTTCTTTATCTTTATAGAATCTATTATAGATTCATGCTAGGATTTTGGCATGTGTATATCTCGAATTCAACTGAATTTATTGATCATTACATATAATTCAATTAAGATATTGTATGAAAGTATGATTTCTTCTATTCTCCTTTGAGAATTGGAGGATTTTTGATTGAGCAGAAAAAAAAAAAGAAGGATTTTTTTGTTTACCTTACTTTCTTCATTTTTCCTTAACTCAATCAAAATGCAATTATTTCGACGAAAAAAAAAGTCTGTTATGCTTAATATTTTTAGTTTGATCTGTCTTAATTCTGCCCTTTATCCGACTAGTCTTTTCTTCGCCAAATTGCCCGAAGCCTATGCTTTTTTGAATCCAATCGTAGATGTCATGCCAGTTATACCCCTGTTCTTTTTTCTTTTAGCCTTTGTTTGGCAAGCTGCTGTAAGTTTTCGATAAGAGCTTTAATACTATCCTAGAAAATTCATGATTTATTCGAGAAAAATTATAACAATTGATAAGATCAAATAAGTCTGACAGTATGAACCTTCGATTCAAACTCTCGGATAGTCGCGAGAAATCCGGCTCGCCCTATTTCCTTTCCCCATTTTAATCCTTTTTCGGGGAAATACCTTATGAGCTTAGGGTCCCTTAGAATATCTAATTGTGGGTATGAAAGTGATTTGTGGTAATTAAATTAAAGACTCTTATTACAAATTTCAACTTCATTTGATTTGAATTTCTGAACATTCTTTTCTATTTCTATAATTCATTTCTTGGTGTCAAAATAGGATATGTGATATAAAAGTGGAGGATCTATTATCTTTTCTCGTTTTTCTTTTTCAAAAAATGATCTTGGAGGTTGTGTAATGCTTACTCTCAAACTTTTCGTTTACACAGTAGTAATATTCTTTGTTTCTCTCTTCATTTTTGGATTCCTATCCAATGATCCAGGACGTAATCCTGGACGTGAAGAATAAAATAAAAATTTAGTTTTTCTTGTTTGATTTTACAATTTTATTAATATTTTATTTTAGCTATTCCACATATTTAATTTAATTAGGAAAAAAAAATAAAAAGGGGTTTGCAAAAATTGAAAGAAAAAAATAGAAAGTCATCAACGGAAACGGAAAGAGAGGGATTCGAACCCTCGGTACGAATAACTCGTACAACGGATTAGCAATCCGCCGCTTTCGTCCACTCAGCCATCTCTCCCAATTGAAAAAGATAATTACTATGTTACATTACACATCAAGTAAGGATTAAATAAAGTATTTCTTTTACATTCTTTATCGTTATTATAGAATTAGCAATTCCATTTAGATGCTCGAAAGATCCAAATAGAATAGAAAGATAAATAAAGAGGACCTTCTTGCTTTTATTTTGTTCGAAGTGCCTTTTGGGCCTGGCCCGGTCAATACCCAGCCGGGCCTTTTTTTGTTCCAATGAATTCCCGTTTTTTTGTTTATAGGCAACATACTCTAAATAGCCAATTTGGTATCTGTGTAAAAATTTCCCTTCTGGGGTTTACATATACTTATCATTTTTGTTATAATAGAATCCAGAAATTGAGAAGGATTTTTGATTCAAAAGAATCAATTAAGTATGTATCCATTTGTATTTTCTTATGTCATTAGGGAAATCAAATTTTAGATTCAAATCCAAGAATAAGTCACGAATTCTCAGTCAACGAATAGTTAATGGTTCCCTTTTGTCATAAATTTCGGCTTTTTTAAGCGAAAATAGACATTTTATTTTTCAATAGAAAGTTGAGTGGAAGTTTTTCGGCATTGTGGGAAGATACGATACAATCAATCGAGGGGGTAGATCAAATACATTACAATAAATAAATTAAATACAATACGAAAGGATAAAAACTTTTCTAATTTTTATACATAAATTTAGATTTAGAAAAAGGATTTAAAAAGGGATGCAAGATGCAAGTACAATAAACTAAAGTTTAGTAATCCAACCGAAAAAGGAAAAATTTTTCTATCGTTTTGGCGGCATGGCCGAGTGGTAAGGCGGGGGACTGCAAATCCTTTTTCCCCAGTTCAAATCCGGGTGCCGCCTCATCAACAAATGAATCTAAATCTCTTATTCTGTTCTGCTGTCTTATTCTGTTCTGGGGATTTTGTAAAAGCTTGGAAATCCTTGAATCTAAAATTCAAAGAAAGATTATATTGGATGGATTTTTTTATAGTTTATAGAAAACAAAAAGTGCAAAAAAATTTTTTTTTTTTTTTTTAGACCCGTCGTCAAGAGTATAATATACTATCTCCCAACTCCTTCAGAGAGACAATCGGGAAAGGGTACGAATTAGATCAAATAGGAAATAAAAGTATGTAATAGATAGCAATTTTTTTTACTTTGAAGGGCAAGAAAAAGGAATGGGTCTCTTTTTTTATTACTAGATAGAATAGATGTTCCATTCCATTAGTAACATTCCCTTATAGTGTCATTGTATATTTTACTTGTATTTAGTCTTTCCCTATTAGAAATCATATAGGAATTTTTGAAATGGATTTATTTGACTGGTTCATCAATAGTGTTCGGCCAGAATCCCTTTTTGACTCTGGACCATTCATTCTACTATTATTAGTGAGCAATAATGGAATAATTCTATCATAGAGATAAGGGATATAATTCACATGGATATAGTAAGTCTCGCTTGGGCTGCTTTAATGGTAGTCTTTACATTTTCCCTTTCACTCGTAGTATGGGGAAGAAGTGGACTTTAGAAGCACTCCTAATTTAGTTAACGGTATCAATTGTTTTATAGATCGTTCTGCAACTCATTTTTTATTTAAATTGAAATAATTTTCAATTTAAATAAAAAGATCCTCATTTCAAAATTCCCTTGGATTCTAGTGGATAAATGTATTCTATAACAGTAAAACGATTTTTTCAGATTCATCGGAATAAATAGATGTATCAAAGAAATAGAATCGGGTCCTACGTCAATTCCATATATGGATAAATAACTACATAGATTGAAGATAGAAGCTAATATAGTATACCAACTTTATTAGAAAGTCAAGTACAATTTTATTTTATACATTACTATAACACTAATAGAGAGTATGATAAGAAAAAAATTTCTTTCTTACCATACTCTCGGATCCCATAGAATACCGCCGATTATAGCCCGTTGATTTCATTTAATAGAATACTTTTCTTTTGATTTCTTCAAATATGGATAAGAATTCAGAAGTCAAGTTTCATTCAAAGTAATTAATCGTTTTGACTGACTGTTTTTACGTAAATTATAAGTAGAAAGGCAGTAGGAACTAAAATGAACAGTGCAGTAGCAATAAATGCAAGAATATTTACTTCCATAATCTCATCGTTTTTTTATTTCACAATAACTCGGGATTTAATCCCATAGAGATGATAAATCTTTCACCTGTCAATTCAATGAATGCATTACCTATCGATGATCTTGAATCGGATCAATATCATATCATGAATAACAATATCTGAGCTATTAAATTAATTCGTCGTCGAGAATTGAATAGTATAACATACGAAGATCCCTTATCCATACCGAATCCAATCTTGGATTCCCCGACCGAGCAAAAATTCCTTTTTTATCCTTTCTTTTTTTGTATGTAGTCAAACGAAGTATCATCTAACCACCCATCCGTTTCCATTAAAAACCCAAAAAGAGAGGAATTAGGTTCTAAATTTTAATGATCCAATTTTCTTTGGAAGACAAAGAAGTATGAGAAAGATGAGGCGCGGGATAAAAGATGGAATATTCTATCAACTTCACTATTTTAGTTATTTTAATTTTAGTTTAGGGTTTATTCTTTCTTTGACAGAATCCTGAAAAAAAAAAGAGAGGAAACCTCTTCGGGATTCAATTATGCTCTCTGTCCCCTCTTTCACAGAAAATGGAGAGGCGAATTGATGTACTTATTGGATCCGTCGGGACTGACGGGGCTCGAACCCGCAACGTCCGCCTTGACAGGGCGGTGCTCTAGCCTATTGAACTACAATCCCAGGGAAATAAGAAGAGATCTAGCAGAAAATTTGAATTCTTTTTTATTCTCTTGTATCAGGTAAGGTATTTCTTAAGAACAAGAGAGTTCTACCGTCTGATAGTAGATTGGCAAATTGTTGGGCCGAGCTGGATTTGAACCAGCGTAGACATATTGTCAACGAATTTACAGTCCGCCCCCATTAACCACTCGGGCATCGACCCAACGCCTAAATTTTTTAGACGTTCCATAATAAACTTCCTTTCGTCTACCAGGCAGACTTGACAAATACGGCTACGGATCATTTGATAGAAAATACCACTCCTATAGTCTTGAGTCTTGGTACACCCCCAGAGGGACTTGAACCCTCGTTTTCTCCGTGAAAGAGAGAGGTCGTAACCACTGGACCATAGGGGCCTACGGCCGCCTTCATAAATCAACTAGAAATATAAGGTCCCGAGGGCCGGCCAAATCAAAAAGCACTAGAATATGGGTAATAAGACAAATACCATAGGTAATAAGAAAAATACCTTGAGGTAATATAAAAATAGAATAGGAAAAACATAATAGGTAAGGTAATAAGGCCTAGTAGGGTTACCTTATTAACTTTAACTTAATATAACTCAGGCCGAGATCCATCTTTAGTAGATCCATAGTATATAAATCAAATGGAAAAACTCCTTAAGTATTCTGGGGGTTAGTTAATGGTAATCAAATCAAACTTTACCATTAAACTATATAACCTTGAAACTTTATTTCATTGGTCTTTCTCATCTTTATCTCTCTCATTCACAAAGGGTTATGCGTTGGATCCATGATCCTTCACTCTGCAGTAGATTCAAGATGGTTTACCAAAATAGGATTTGGTCGGTCAAATTATATTGACCCCTAAGTCATACTGTCAATTGACAACACGACAGGACAGGAGGGTAATAAAAGAACGGAGAAGACATAGATATAAAATAAATAAATTAGATAGATATATCTGCGTTAATGTTAATAATAATAAATATTCATATCATATAGTTTTCTGGTATTCAATATTCAAGTAGATTAGAATATCAATCAAGTAGATTAGAATATCAATATCAATACCGTTATATTATACTATAAAAATAAATATAAAATAAATAATATTCTAAAAAAATCCCAAAGCATAGTAAGCCTAAGTGGGAGAATTCTGTTTCTAAGACTGTTTTATCAATTCCGTTCCGCTTGCATCTCTTAAAATTAAGTTTAAGTTCAGTAT